TGGAATTGGACTTTTTAATCAATTTATAACCTTTAGAGCACATCCAATATATATTAGAACCCCTTTTACTTGCAGGAGTACATCTTGGATCTGTCAATTATGTTATGGCCGGAGTCCTACTCATGGTGACCTGGTCGAGTTGGGAGAAGCCGTAGGTATTATTGCGGGTCAATCAATTGGGGAACCGGGGACTCAACTAACATTAAGAACTTTTCATACCGGCGGAGTATTCACAGGTGGTACTGCCGAACATGTACGAGCTCCCTCTAATGGAAAAATAAAATTTGATGAGGATTTGGTTCATCCCACACGTACCCGTCATGGGCATCCTGCTTTTCTATGTTTTATAGACTTGTATGTAACTATTGAAAGTCGAGATATTCTACATAATGTGAATATTCCAACAAAAAGTTTGATTTTAGTTCAAAATGATCAATATGTAGAATCAGAACAAGTGATTGCCGAGATTCGTGCCGGAACGTCTACTTTTCATTTTAAAGAGAGGGTTCAAAAACATATTTATTCTGAGTCAGAAGGAGAAATGCACTGGAGTACTGATGGCTATCATGCGCCCGAATATCCATATAGTAATGTTCATCTATTACCAAAAACAAGTCATTTATGGATATTAGCAGGAGGTCTATGCAGATCCAATATAGTGTCTTTTTCACTCCACAAGGATCAAGATCAAATGAATGCTAATTCTTTTTCTCTCGAAGAAAGATATATCTTTGATCTTTCACTGACTAATGATCAAGTAAGACATAAATTGTTGAATACTTTTGGTAAAAAAGATAGGGAAATTCTTTACTATTCAAAACCTTATCGAATTCTATCCAAGAGTCATTGGAATCTCATAGAGCCTTCTACTTCTATTCGTCAAGAGAATTCCTTGTCGAAAAAGCGAAGAAATAGATTCGTGATTCCCTTACAATATGATCAAGAACAAGAAAAGAAACCCTGTTTTGGTATTTCGATTAAAATACCTATAAATGGTATTTTACGTAGAAATAGTATTCTTGCTTATTTTGATGATCCGCGATACAGAAGAAGCAGTTCGGGAATTACTAAATATGGGATTGTCGAAGTAGATTCAATCGTAAAAAAAGAGGATTTGATTGAGTATCGAGGAGCAAAAGAAATTAGTTCGAAATACCAAATGCAAATGAAAGTAGATCGATTTTTTTTCATTCCCGAGGAAGTGCATATCTTACCCGGATCTTCGCCCATAATGGTCCGGAACAATAGTATCGTTGGAGTAGATACACGACTTGCTTTAAATAGAAATATAAGAAGTCGAGTAGGTGGATTAGTCCGAGTGGAGAGAAAAAAAAAAAGTATGGAACTGAAAATCTTTTCTGGAGATATTCATTTTTCTGGAGAGGTGGATAAAATATCTAGGCACAGTGGCGTTTTGATACCACCAGTAATGGAAAAAAAAAATTCTAAAGGATCAAAAAAATTGAAAAATTGGATCTATGTCCAACGGATTACACCTATAAAAAAAAAGTATTTTGTTTTGGTTCGGCCCGTAGTAACATATGAAATAGCTGATGGGATAAATTTAGCAACACTTTTCTCTCAGGATCTCTTGCAGGAAAAGGATAATATAAAACTTCGAATTGTCAATTATATACTTTATGGAAATGGAAAGTCAATTCGAGGAATTTCTCACACAAGTATTCAATTAGTTCGGGCTTGTTTAGTATTGACTTGGGACCAAGAAAAAAAGAGTTCTATAGAAGAAGAGGTTCATGCTTCTTTTGTTGAAATAAGGGCAAATGATCTGCTTCGTGATTTCATCCGAATTGAGTTAGTAAAATCCACTATTTCGTATACCGAAAAAAGGTATGATACGGCAGGTTCAGGATTGATTTCCAATAATGAATTAGATCATACCCATATAAATCCTTTTGATTCCAAGGCGAAGATTCAATTATTTCCCCAACATCAGGGAACTTTTGGTACGTTGTTGAATCGAAATAAGGAATGCCAATCTTTCATAATTTTGTCATCATCCAATTGTTCTCGAATTGGCCCCTTCAATACTTCAAGATATAATAATGCGACAAAAGAAAAAGAATCGGATCCCATGACTCCAATTAGGGATTTGTTAGGTCCTTTAGGTACTATTGTGCCTAAAATAAAAATAGTCAATTTTCGTTCATCTTACTATTTAAGAACTTATAATCAAGTCTTTTTAAAGAAATATTTTTTACTTGAAAAATTTCAACAGACTTTCCAAGTGCTTCAAGTACTTCCATTTCAATACTGTTTCCTAGATGAAAATAGTAGGATTTATAATCCCGATCCATGCAGTAACATCATTTGGAATTCATTCCATTTGAATTGGTGTTTTCTCCATCACGATTCTTGTGAAGAGGCATGGACAATAATTAGCCTTGGACAATTCCTTTGTGAAAATGTATGTCTATTGAAATACGGATCACGCATAAAAAAATCTGGTCAAATTTTCATTGTTCATGTTGACTATTTAGTTCTAAGATCAGCTAAGCCCTATTTGGTAACTCCAGGAGCAACTGTCCATGGCCATTATGGGGAAACCTTTTATGAAGGAGATACATTAATTACATTTATATATGAAAAATCGAGATCTGGTGACATAACGCAAGGTCTTCCAAAAGTGGAACAAATCTTAGAAGTTCGTTCAATTGATTCAATATCGATGAACCTCGAAAGAAGAGTTGAAGGTTGGGACGAACGTATCCGAAGGATTCTTGGGGTCCCCTGGGGATTCTTTATTGGAGCTGAACTCACCATAGCCCAAAGTCGTATCTCTTTGGTTAATAAGATCCAAAAGGTTTATCGATCCCAGGGGGTACAGATCCATAATAGACATATAGAGATTATTGTACGTCAAGTAACATCAAGAGTTTTGGTTTCAGAAGATGGAATGTCTAATGTTTTTTTACCTGGGGAATTTATTGGATTGTTGCGAGCAGAGCGAGCAGGGCGTGTTTTGGACGAAGCGATCTGTTATCGGGCAATCTTATTGGGAATAACGAAGTCATCTCTGAATACTCAAAGTTTCATATCCGAAGCGAGTTTTCAAGAAACTGCTCGAGTTTTAGCAAAAGCTGCTCTACGAGGTCGTATTGATTGGTTGAAAGGCCTGAAAGAGAACGTTGTTCTGGGGGGGATTATACCGGTTGGTACCGGATTCAAAAAATTAGTACATCGTTCAAAGCAAGACAAAAACATTCATTTTAAACTCAAAAGGAAGAATCTATTCGAGTTGGAAATGAGAGATCTTTTGTTACACCATAGAGATTTATTTTTTTCTTGTGCCCCAAACATTTTCCATGAGACATCAGACCAATCATTTACGTAATGTAATTTACTAATTCCTAACAAGAGGTTCATTCTTTTTACTTTAACTCTCTGGTACGATTATGGATTTCGTAATCAATGAAATAAAAAATGAAATGGTTTGGGTCGTAGATCAATGGTCAATCCTGGTATAAGGTTCCGTCGGAACAATTATTTATTTCACAGGGTACTGAATCTCTTTGAAAAAAAAAGAAAAATATAAAGTGTGGGAAAATGGGAAGACGATATTGGAACATCAATTTGGAAGAAATGATGGAAGCAGGAGTTCATTTTGGTCATGGTACTAATAAATGGAATCCTAGAATGGCTCCTTACATCTCTGCAAAGCGTAAAGGTATTCATATTCTAAATCTTACTATAACTGCTCGTTTTTTATCAGAAGCCTGCGATTTAGTTTTTGATGCAGCAAGTAGGGGAAAAAAATTCTTAATCGTTGGCACCAAAAAGAAAGCAGCGGATTTAGTAGCATCAGCAGCAATAAGGGCTCGATGTCATTATGTTAATAAAAAATGGCTTGGTGGTATGTTAACGAATTGGTCTACTACAGAAACAAGACTTCATAAGTTCAGGGACTTAAGAGCAGAACAAAAGATGGGTAAACTCAATCGTCTTGCCAAAGGAGATGCAGCAATGTTGAAGAGAAAGTTATCTACCTTGCAAACATATCTGGGTGGGATCAAATATATGACGGGATTACCCGATATTGTAATTATCGTTGATCAACAAGAAGAATATACGGTTCTTCGAGAATGTGTCATTTTGGGTATTCCGACGATTTGTTTAATCGATACAAATTGTGACCCAGATCTTGCAGATATTTCTATTCCGGCCAACGATGATGCTATAGCTTCGATTCGATTGATTCTTACCAAATTAGTATCTGCAATTTGTGAGGGCCGTTCTAGTTATATAAAAAATGGTTGATTATCTTATAATTAATCTTATCATTAAGAATAAAGAAGAAGATTAGTTTGTTTTTGGTAAACTCTCTTTTATTTTTACTATTTTGGTTTGCATCTTTGAACTATGTTTTGAATATTGAATAATATTTAAAATAGAAAATGATTGGTATTTTTTTTTTATGTGATTTCTCGGTATCCGAAATATACGATTCATAACTTAAATTCATGAATGAACATAGATGAATTGAGAAAGAGATGGTTGAATCAAAATAATTACTTTTTTGAAGTTCAATTTCTGTTAGAGGACAATATGAATGTTATACCATGTTCCATTAAAACACTCAAAGGGTTATACGATATATCAGGTTTAGAAGTAGGTCAACATTTATATTGGCAAATAGGAGGTTTACAAATTCATGCCCAAGTACTTATAACTTCTTGGGTTGTAATTGCTATCTTATTAGGTTCAGTCATCCTAGCTGTTCGGAATCCACAAACCATTCCGACCGACGGTCAGAATTTCTTCGAATATGTCCTTGAATTTATTCAAGACTTGAGCAAAACTCAGATTGGAGAGGAGTATGGTCCTTGGGTTCCTTTTATAGGAACGATGTTCCTATTTATTTTTGTTTCTAACTGGTCAGGTGCTCTTTTACCTTGGAAAATAATAAAGTTACCTCATGGGGAGTTAGCTGCGCCCACGAATGATATAAATACTACTGTTGCTTTAGCTTTACCCACGTCAGTGGCATATTTCTATGCGGGTCTTAGCAAAAAAGGATTGGGATATTTTGGTAAATACATTCAACCAACTCCAATACTTTTACCAATTAATATTCTAGAAGATTTCACAAAACCTTTATCTCTTAGTTTTCGACTTTTCGGGAATATATTGGCTGATGAATTAGTGGTTGTTGTTCTTGTTTCTTTAGTGCCTTCAGTAGTTCCTATACCTGTCATGTTTCTTGGATTATTTACAAGTGGTATTCAAGCTCTTATTTTTGCAACTTTGGCTGCGGCTTATATAGGTGAATCCATGGAGGGTCATCATTGACTAACTTTCAAAATAGTCTTTTTTGAAGCTTATTCCAATTCAAGCAATGCGTGGGTTCAATATAATCCACTGGGTTGGATAAAAAAATGCAAATAGCTACATGTATGTATATATGAATGTATGTATATATGAAGAAATATAGATGATATTGCAGAATTTGTAAGAAAAAGAAGGGTTGGGGATCCTACTACATATATGTAATGCCTATGAGTATCAATCCTTGTGTCTGTTTCGAAGAATGGTTCCATAATACGATTTCATAGAATAAAAAGTACAGGTGATTTACGTTATGGAAGAATAAAAGTATATGTTATTTACTAGTTAAATAGTAATTATCCCTATCTCTTTTTTCTAGCCCATTGCATTTAGATGGATTCCCATATCAGCCCTTTTTCTATTTTGTCTGTGATTGTTAATTGAATGAAAGAGAAAGAATAGAATATTTTATAAACAAGGAAACACAATGACTAAAACGGTATACATATCTATTTCAATTCTATTTCAATAAGGTAGAAAAGAAAGTAAAAATGGTATATCGAAGTAGTTCTGACAATTCAGTAATATTCTGAATTACATTTGGAGTTTTTAGCTATTTCGATCCGATATATTTTAGTTATAAAGATCAAAAAAGAAAAAATAAGTGTAGTAGTGTAGTAAAGTAAATAGTAAAAGTAGAAAAATAAGTAGATTAAGTAATAATTCATTGGTTGGTTGTATCATTAACCATTTCTTTTTTTGGTGCGAGGAACTTACCATGAATCCACTTATTTCTGCTGCTTCCGTTATTGCTGCTGGATTGGCTGTAGGGCTTGCTTCTATAGGACCTGGGGTTGGTCAAGGTACTGCTGCGGGCCAAGCTGTAGAAGGTATTGCGAGACAACCAGAAGCAGAGGGTAAAATACGAGGTACTTTATTGCTTAGTCTGGCTTTTATGGAAGCTTTAACAATTTATGGACTGGTCGTGGCATTAGCTCTTTTATTTGCAAATCCTTTTGTTTAATGTTTCATTTCATTGTAGAATAAAAATGTAACCATAACTAATAAATTTGATAATTCTCAAATTCCATTAAGAAAAATAAGCGGAGTGATACAAAAAGAACTCTGTTCTTTGTTAGTCCTATCTATTAAGGGGAGAGCTTATGAAAAATCTAACCGATTCTTTTGTTTCCGTGGGGCACTGGTCATCCGCTGGGAGTTTCGAGTTTAATACCGATATTTTAGCAACAAATCCAATAAATCTAAGCGTAGTGCTGGGTGTATTGATTTTTTTTGGAAAGGGAGTGTGTGCGAGTTGTTTATTTCAAGAATAGGTTGGATTTCACCGGCTGCACTTTCTTTCTATTTATGTATTCTTTTTTATAGCAGAACTAGGAACAAAGGGTGCACAATCTCGACGAATTACTTCTGAATTGGATTTCATTCAGAAATCATATGTAAGAACCATAGCATTTCGTGACTAATTGGTAAATGAACTTTGATTCTCTTCTCTATCAACCAATAATGTTGAGGTCTTTTACATGGTTAAAGATAAATTGTTTGAAGTCCAGGCACAGCATAGTATGGTACTCTTTCTACCGCTACGTGAGTACCAAAAAGGGTATAAAAAGAAAAAAGGAATAATTGGGAATTTATTCGATGTAGAACACTCATATGGATAAAATTATTTGAACCATTAACTGGAAAGATGGGTATCTTCCCCCCTTTTTTATCCACTGCCGAATCGACGACCTATGTATTGTATTTGTATAAAAAAGAGAATTTTTTGGATGAAAAAAATCAAAATCTCATTCTAATAATAATGAGAATGAAGTTCAGAATTATATTAAATTAGATTTCTATTCTAATATCTAATAGAATTCTTTTTTCTTTAAAATCTTTTTTTTTTATTTTTGTAAATAAGTTGTAAATAAAGAACAAATAAAGAAACAACTTTGCTGACAATTTTTTAGTTTTTGTCTGGTCTGAAGAGTCCTCCTAAGATTCTGATGTTATCGATATCTTTGAATACGAACAGAAAAGAGAGGATAGGCTCATTCCATTCAAAGATATGGGAATGCCCATCAATCAAAGAAAAGATAAAAGAAACAATTGAGCGTGAGAGCCAAATGAATCGAAAGATTCATGTTTGGTTCGGGAAGAGATATGATAGTTGTGAAATGAATGGAAAGATAATCTACTTTCATTAAATGATTT